TCTGCTTTGAAATCAAAATGGATTTTCCTTGATATCTGACATAATGCACGAAAGGATCCCTGAACAACCATGGGTTGTTATGAAAATCGTTGTGAATAACTACTAGAAGATGTTCTATTTTGTGATAGAAATGGATTCGCTCAAAGAAAGAGCGATAGGATATTGATTCTATATAAGAAGATTGTTTACGGAGAAACCGAAATATAGATTCACATTTATACATGTGAGAATTATATAGGAAAATAAATAATCTTCTATTTTCTTTTGAAAATAAAAAAATGTATTGATTTTGACTGATAATACGATTCCAATTACAATACTCATAGAGAAAAAATCGCAATAAATGCAAAGAGGGAGCATCTTGTATCCAAGAACGAAGAGCTTGAACCAAGAGTTCAAGATGGCTGGGATAAGGTATTAGTATATCTAATACATGATTTAAATGTATTAATTGATCCTCTAAAAAAGTAAATATTGAATGAATTGATCGTAAATTGTAAAATGTTGCTATTTCTTTTCCTTCTAAAAAAGAGACTAATCTTAGTAAAAGTGGAATTTCCAAAATTACAGCAAATCCCTCGGATATAATTTGAGAACCAAAAGAATTTTTATGCCCAAGAAATGGATTTTGTTTCGAATGATTAGCCAAAAAAGTAAAATGATTTTGGTGATAAGTTCGAGTAATTAAACGTTTCACAAGTAGTGAACTAAATTTCCTATCATTACCAAAATTTTCCATGGGTTCGTAAATAACCGACTTAGTTAATTCATGATCATGAGCAAGTGCATAAATATACTCTTGAAAAAGAAGAGGAAATAGGAAGTCTTGTTGTCGAAATGTTTTTATTTCTAAAAATCTTTGTAATTCTTCCATTAGAAAAGATAAGATATTTGAACCAAAGGTGGGGGTTTCTTGGGTTATCAAATGATACATAGTGCGATACAGTCAAAACAAAGGTATATAGTAAAAAAAATACCTCGTAGACAGGGAAGTTTCTCAACGGATTCTCAGTTTTCCATCCCTTTTTTTAAAGTTACTTAGATGGTTCGAAATCCTTTATTTTTGCAACCCGATCGCTCTTTTGACTTTGGAATAACTAATCTTTATCAATATACTGTTTCTTCTACACATTCGTCTCTATAGAAATAGAGTTAATAGTTAGGATTCATAAAAAAAAAGGATAATGTAATTATTTACAAGATACCTTTTTCCCGCATCAGGTACTAATTTATTTTTAACATCTAATTAGATCGGGTAATTATTCGAATTACGAACAAAAGCTCGTTGCTTTTTTATTTCCCTAGAATTGGAGCCACAGGGCTCTATCCATTTATTCAGTTGACCCAACCATAAATTTTCACATTCTCGAAGAATGCAAACCAAATTTTGCCCAGATATGGATAAGAGAAAGTATTCTCAAAGTTCTCCATTGATACGACATGCTGTTTTTTCCATTCATTCCCTTTCAGGATCAGTCGTGGTCTTACAAACTCTACCAGTGGTATGGACGAATCCGTTGCTTCATCCAAATGTGTAAAAGATTCTAGCCGCACTTAAAAGCCGAGTACTCTACCGTTGAGTTAGCAACCCTAATAATCTATATAATATAATTAATAATAATATTTAATTATCTAAATACGATCGGAATTTAAATAGGGAAATTAAATTAAAACAGTCCACTAAAACATTAAATGCACAAGATTAGACTAAATCAAAAAGGAAACTGTATAGAATAGAGATCCATAGATTCATTTACCCACGACTGAATTATATTTGTTCAATCGACAATTGTCAATATAAATAGTGACAAAACTTGTGTTGGGTTGGCACTACAGGAATTCTATAGAATATAAACGTTTGAGTAGAGAAAAGAAAAAGAATAAGTAAATAAATCTGAAGAGAACAAGAAAAAAATAATTAATCAAAGATTAAACCAAGTTAGCGGAGGGGTCGCCCCCTCCTTTTTTATTTTATTTTATCAACACCAAGTTCTTTAAATACCTCTGCTTTCTTTGAAATATCATGAACAATTCCAGTGGGTTGAGCACCTTTTTCAAGGAAATAGATAATAGCAGGAACATTTAAATCTGTTTGATTCTTTATCGGATCATAAAAACCCACTTTACGAAGATCTCTTCCTTCTCTTCGTGATCGAACATCAATTGCAACAATTCGATAGGTGGCTCATTGGGATAGGTGTAGATGAACAATGCCCCCCCCTAGAAACGTATAGGAAGTTTTCTCCTCGTACGGCTCAAGAAAGAATGATTATCATTTTTGTTTATCTAGTGGAAAATAGATCCATCAAATTAAAATTAAGGATAATCTTGTTTTGATTTTTTTCTTCTTTTTTCGCCTCAAAACCCCAAATTTACTCATGACTCAAGTTAGATAATTTTGAAAGCGATCTAAGGAAAATCCTTAGGCTTAGGCATTTCCGCTATTGAGCTGTCTCTAACCTCTTTTTGTCTTGCTTAGTCAGTTTTGTATTCTAGCCGA